AATTAGAAAAAAATGTCTTATGTTTCGTGCGAACATATATCAAAAAAAAATAAAAATGTAATTCTTTATCTTATCCGATTCATGAACATAGTTACCTTGATGAAAGTGATGCTCAGATTTCACTTTCTCCTTTCCTGACTTCTATTTTGTAGAACCTACATTTTGAATTTGAATCTGGAGCACTCTATCTCATTCAAATCCCACCCCGAACTTTTAACATATGCGTCACAGTACTAATTCAAAGAAACAATATTTTTTAATTTTCAATTTTTTGAAATAGATTTGATAATTCAGATATTGTTATTCATGATATTGATCCGATTCAATATCATCTAGATGATATTTGTATTTTCATTCCATTTAATTTATGGCCGAAAGGTTTCTCATCTCTATGGGATTCAATCCCGAATTATTTATTGCAAAGTAAAAAATACTATGAAATTATGGAAGTAAACATTCTTGCATTTATTGCTACTATATTGTTCATTTTAGTTCCTACTGCTTTTTTACTTATCCTTTACGTAAAAACGACTAGTCAAAATGATTCATCAAAATGAGAAATTTGAAGTTAACTTGACTTCTTAGTTCTTATCAACGATTGAATAAAAAAAAATAAAATGTTTCCAATGTCTCAAACTTAACTAAGGTGAACTTGAATCTGTGATATTTTATGATACCCGATAGTATGATAGAAAGAAATATATAAATTCTTCTTTCTACCATACTATACTTATTGTAGTGTAATTCTAATGTATAGGGTTCTACTGTCTTGTAGAAAGATGCAAGTAGTGTAAATCGAAATCTCATATATGTAATAATTATTTGCTACATCTATTTGATTTGTATGGATTACAATCAATTTGAAATAATTAAAAGCAAATTATGACTCGGATGACTCTAATTCCTAGAGTTATTATTATTTTTTATTTTCTTTTTTAAAACAAAAAGAAAATAATAAGATCAAATTATTAAGAAGGAATTGCTAGGTTTATTTTTTCAAATTTAGAGAGGGGGGCTAAACTTCACTGTTAACTCCCGAATCAGGTAATATAAAATGAAATGGATCGATATACAATATAAATTCTATTTTTAAAACAATTCAAATAAAAACAGGTAAGATATGGGATTAGCTCAGGTAAAATTACTAGTTTGATTATGCGTAGTATTTCGTTGTCCACCCACTATATTATTTATTTAATCCCAATACCAAAACAGATCTTTGAAACAAAAAAGTAAACAAATAAAAAGAAAGAGGGTCTTTCTTCATTCTCCATATCGAGTTTTGGTAAGAGTGGAGCCGGTTCATCGAAATAGAAAAAAGAAATATGAACATGAGAATCATTGAACTATTTGTTTAATTGAAAAGGAGGGGGTATTATTCGTATAATATATTTAATACATTATTCTACTAGAATCCAAACTAATGGAATTTTTAAATAACGATAGTTTTATTTACCATAGTAAATTAAATATAAAATAGTAAATGAAGAAAATTTTATAATAAAATTGATACAATTTTATTTCTCAACTCAATTAGTAGTACCTTTAAAGTCCATTTCTTCCCCAAACTACGAGTGAAAGGGAAAATGTAAAGACTACCATTAAAGCAGCCCAAGCGATACTTACTATATCCATGTGAATTATGTCTCCTATTTTATTTCAAGTTTATTTCAGTATTGTTTACTAATACTAATTACTAATATATAGTGTAATCAATAGCATAGAGTCAAGTTATGACCCAACATTTTTATTAATATGATGAATTGAATAATTCACCAACTCAATTTCTAAAAAGTTTCTAGACACTATATTTTATCTGTTTCTGCTGATGAACAATTTGACGAATTATATCATCAGAACAGAATTGTGGGATTTCGGGTCTGATCAGGCGACACCCGGATTTGAACTGGGGAAAAGGGATTTGCAGTCCCGCGCCTTACCACTCGGCCATGCCGCCAAAATGATATTTGTATCTTGAATCCCCTTTTTTCTATGACACAAAATGACCCAATAAAGGTTAACTTGATATATAACTAATGGTTATTGATTCTTTTCAAACCTTTATAAATTATCAATTATAACAACAATTAGGAATATATGTAAACCTCAAATATGGTAATCAGATATCTTATCTTATATACTTCTATATTCTATGAATTTTTTATAATTAGTTCAAAGTGCTCTAAGCTAACAAAAAATTATATATTATTTCTGATTATCTTTAAATAGATCGAATCCTGAATCCATTTTTTTTGGTATCCAATCGAATTGGGATTGGAATATCATAATAATTATAATAATGGTAAAAATGGAATAACTTTGGTTTTGATATTCTATACAAAACTTCATAAGTCTAAGTGGCACAGAATTCTGTTTCTTGGAATTTTGTATCAATTTTATTTGTATATGTTGCAGGTTCCATCCAATTTAATTTGAGTCAAAAACTCTCTGATTCTTCTGTTCATACGTATTTCATACATGCCCATTGGGGCTGGTTGAG